GGCGGAAGAAGAAATGCAAAATAGGATTGATAGAAGAAGCACAATCAGAAATCAAATAGAAATAATGAAAAAAGAGAAAAAAAAAGAAAGGCCAGGAATAAAAAAAAATCAAAATAATAATGGAGAATCACCGACAAAAATTGGGAAAATATTTAAAATAAAAAATATTCAATTAATAGTTAAATTTTTCATTGAAAAAATATACATAGATATCTTTCTATGTATCATTAATATGCGCAGAATCGCTCTACAACTTTTTATCGTATCAACAAAAAAAATTCTTGATAAATACATTTACAATAACGAAACAAATCAAGAAAGCATTAATAAAACAAAACAAAATAAAGTCAATTTTATTTTGCCTATGACTATAAAAAGGGCTTTTGATAATCTTAGAAATAGTAAGGGGAAGCCCCATATTGACTTATCTTACTTGTCACAAAACTATGTATTTTTTAAATTATCACAAAGCCAAGTTATTAACTTCAATAAGTTAAGATCTATTCTTCAATATAATCGACCGTCTTTTTTTCTTAAGACTGAAATAAAGGATTTTTTTGGAAGACAAGGAATTTTTCATTCCGAATTAAGACATAAGAAACTTCCAAATTATGGAATGAATCCATGGAAAAACTGGTTAAGAGGTGATTATCAATACGATTTATCTCAGATTACATGGTCTAGATTAGTCCCACAAAAATGGAGAAATGGAATCAATCAATCCCATACGTCTGAAAATAAAGATTTAAACAAATGGTATTCCTATGAAAAAGACCAATTAGTTGATTACAAAAAAAAACAAAATTCGAAAGTATATTTATTTTCAAATAAAGAGGAGAATTTTCAAAAAAACTATAGATATGATCTTTTATCATATAAATATATTCATTCTGAAACTAAGAAGAACTCCTATATTTATAGATCATCATTAGAAACAAATAAGAACCAAGAAAATTCCACCAGAAATAAAGAAAAATTTTTTAACATACTCAAGAATATTCCTATCAATAATTATCTAGGAAAAAGTTATAGTTATATTATATATATGGAAAAAAATCCAGATAGAAAATATTTGGTTTGTAAAATTAAAAAAAATATTAAGGCTAAACCTAAACCTAATAAGGACCAAAAAATTGATAAAATTCATAATGATGGTCTTTTTTATCTTCCGATTCATTCAAATTCCGAAATCAATTACAAATACAAAAGGGTCTTTTTTGATTGGATGGTAATGTTTTTTGATTGGATGGGAATGAATGAAAAAATCTTAATGTTAAATCCATTCACATCGACTCCGAAAGTTGTTTTCTTTCCAGAGTTTGTGATACTTTATGATAAATATAAAAAGAAACCTTGGTTTATCCCAAGCAAATTACTTCTTTTTAATTTGAATATAAATCCAAATTTTAGTGAAAATAAAAATATCAATGTAAAGGAAGAAGAGGCTGAGGATGTAAAGGAGGAAGAGGATGAGGATGTAAAGGAAGAAGAGGATGTAAACGAAGAAGAGGATGTAAAGGAAGAAGAGGATGTAAAGGAAGAAGAGGATGAGTATTTTTTTGGAAAGCAAGTTGAAAAGCAAGAAAACGATGAGGATTTTTTAAATTTTAGCCCATCAAATTCAAAACAATATTTTAAATTAAAGAATCAAAACAATATTGAAGAATCTTTTTTACAACCGATCCGAAAACTAAGAATCGTCCTTAAAGGAGATTTTCCCTTGCAATTACAATGGAATGGACGTGTGAATAAATTGAATCAAAAAATGATAGATAATATCCCGGCATACGGTCTCCTGCTTAACCTGATAAAAGTAAGAAAAATTGTTCTATCCAATATTAAAAGGAAAGAAATGAATCTGGATATAATGATTGAGCGTTTGGATCTTACAGAATTAATCAAAAATAGAATATTAATTATGGAACGTACCCGTCTATCTGTAAAAAATGACGGACAGTTTTTTATGTATCAAATCATAGGTATTTCATTGGTTCATAAAAATAAGCATCAAAGTAATCAAAGATACCGAAAACAAAAAAATGTTACTAAGAATAATTTTGATGAATCCATTCCAAGACATAAAAGAAAAACTCTAAATAGAGACAAAAAGATTTATGATTTGCTTGTTCCTGAAAAAATTTTATCGTCTAGACGTCGTAGAGAATTGAGAATTCTAATTTCTTTCAATTTGAATTTAACGACTAGGAATGGTGTGCATAGAAATACAGTATTTTGCAAGGAAAACAAGATAAAAAACTGGAGTCAATTTTTGGATGAAAGTAAACAGTTTGACAGAAAAAAAAATGAATTAATGAAATTAAAGTTCTTTTTTTGGCCTAATTATCGATTAGAAGATTTAGCTTGTATGAATCGCTATTGGTTTGATACCAATAATGGGAGCCGCTTGAGTATGTTAAGGATATATATGTATCCATGATTTAAAATTTTGAGTTTCCTATATATTATCTTGTTCTATCAATCATATTTTTCATTTTTTCTTCTGTCCGGCATCTGTATATATTGATGTTATATGCAAGCAACCAGATGGACATATGCGCTGTCTTACACCCCAGTCTAGTATACTGCAATACTAAGCAAATGACGTAGGAAATGGCGTATCCATTAAAGCTATAAATTAATCAACAGAATCTTCGTAGTAAACTATTTGGTAGCGTCTTTTTCTATCACTATCCAAATTAACTCCAAAATCGGATTGATTAATCTTAATTGATAAAATCCGGAGTCTATAAATAAATTATGATTATTGTGTATACTACATTAAAATTTCTGACATTATTATTACTGATCAATAAAATAAATATCTGTAAAAAGGGGAGTGTGAAATTCTTTTATGGTAAAAAATTCATTTATTTCAATTATTTTGCAAGAACAAGAAGAAAACAAAGAAAACAGAGGATCTGTTGAATTTCAAGTAGTTAGTTTCACCAATAAGATACGGAGACTTACTTCACATTTGGAATTGCACAAAAAAGACTATTTATCTCAGAGAGGTCTGCGTAAAATTCTGGGAAAACGTCAAAGGTTGCTGGCTTATTTATCAAAAAAAAATAGAGCGCGTTATAAAGAATTAATAGGACAGTTGGATATTCGAGAGAGAAAAACTCGTTAATTTGAAGAGTTAGTTTGAATTATTCGCTTAAAGTTTGATGAACTTCTTTTCGCTTTCAGCAATTCATGGAAGAATGAATCAGGAAAAACCTATGACTGTACCATCTACAAGAAAAGACTTCATGATAGTCAATATGGGACCTCACCACCCATCAATGCATGGTGTTCTTCGACTCATTGTTACTCTAGATGGTGAAGATGTTATTGACTGTGAACCAATATTGGGTTATTTACACAGAGGTATGGAAAAAATTGCGGAAAATCGAACAATTATACAATATTTGCCTTATGTAACGCGTTGGGATTATTTAGCTACTATGTTCACAGAAGCAATAACTGTAAATGCGCCAGAGCAATTAGGCAATATTCAAGTGCCTAAACGGGCCAGTTATATCAGAGTCATTATGTTGGAGTTAAGTCGGATAGCTTCACATTTGTTATGGCTCGGCCCTTTTATGGCAGATATTGGGGCACAGACTCCTTTCTTCTATATTTTTCGAGAAAGAGAATTGATATATGACCTATTCGAAGCTGCCACCGGTATGCGAATGATGCACAATTTTTTTCGTATTGGAGGAGTCACTGCTGATTTACCTCATGGCTGGATAGATAAATGTTTGGATTTTTGCGATTATTTTTTAACAGGAATTGCTGAATATCAAAAGCTTATTACACGGAATCCCATTTTTTTAGAACGAGTTGAAGGAGTAGGCATTATTGGTGGAGAGGAAGCAATAAATTGGGGTTTGTCGGGACCAATGTTACGAGCTTCCGGAATACAATGGGATCTTCGTAAAGTTGATCATTATGAGTGTTACGACGAATTTGATTGGGAAGTCCAATGGCAAAAAGAGGGGGATTCATTAGCTCGTTATTTAGTACGAATCAGTGAAATGACAGAATCCATAAAAATTATTCAACAGGCTCTAGAAGGAATTCCGGGAGGGCCCTATGAAAATTTAGAAATCCGTCGCTTTGATAGAGTAAAAGATAATGTATGGAATGAGTTTGACTATCGATTCATTAGTAAAAAACCCTCTCCGACTTTTGAATTGTCGAAGCAAGAACTTTATGCGAGAGTCGAAGCACCAAAGGGAGAATTGGGAATTTTTCTGATAGGAGATAAGGGTGTTTTTCCTTGGCGATATAAAATTCGCCCACCGGGGTTTATTAATTTGCAAATTCTTCCTCAGTTAGTTAAAAGAATGAAATTGGCTGATATTATGACGATACTAGGTAGTATAGATATCATTATGGGAGAAGTTGATCGTTAAAATGATAATTGATCCAACAGAAGTACAAGCTATCAATTCTTTTTCTAGATTGGAATCCTTAAAAGAGGTCTATGGGCTCATATGGATGCTTATCCCTGTTTTTACTCTTATATTAGGAATCATAATAGGTGTACTAGTAATTGTTTGGTTAGAAAGAGAAATCTCTGCGGGTATACAACAACGTATTGGCCCTGAATACGCAGGACCTTTGGGAATTCTTCAAGCTCTAGCAGATGGTACCAAATTACTTTTCAAAGAGAATCTTCTTCCATCTAGAGGAGATACTCGTTTATTCAGTATTGGACCATCTATAGCAGTCATATCCATTTTATTAAGTTATTTAGTAATTCCTTTTGGTTATCACCTTGTTCTAGCCGATCTCAGTATCGGTGTTTTTTTATGGATTGCTATTTCAAGTATTGCTCCTGTCGGCCTTCTTATGTCAGGATATGGCTCAAATAATAAATATTCTTTTTTAGGTGGTCTACGAGCTGCTGCTCAATCAATTAGTTATGAAATACCATTAACTCTATGTGTGTTATCAATATCTCTACGTGTGATTCGTTAAGACATAAATTTCCCCCTACTTCTTTTCTT